TGAAGGGAAATATCCAAATACATGTCTTATTTTTTTTATTTTTTTAATAATCCATATTTATAGCAATAAAATACTATCGTTCCTTCACCAAGTAATAAGATAAATGAGTAATTACAAATATCTAGAATCTATATTATTTATAAGGGACCAGAAATACCTTGCTTACGTATCATTAGGAAATGCATTAACATAAATACAGCCGTAAGAAGAGGTAATACAAAAGTGTGTAAACTATAAAAACGAGTCAAAGTGGATTGTCCAACACTAGCACTTCCACGTAATAATTCTACAAGAGGGGATCCTATTACCGGAATAGCGTCAGGTACACCTGTTACAATTTTGACTGCCCAATAACCAATTTGATCCCAAGGTAAAGAATAACCTGTTACACCAAAAGATGCGGTCAATACACCCAGAACCACACCAGTAACCCAAGTTAATTCGCGAGGTTTTTTAAAACCACCGGTGAGGTATACACGAAATACGTGCAGGATCATCATTAGGACCATCATACTTGCCGACCATCGATGAACTGATCGGATTAACCAACCAAAGTTAGCTTCAGTCATTATATATTGAACAGAAGCAAAAGCCTCAGTAACAGTTGGACGGTAATAAAAAGTCATAGCAAATCCCGTAGCTACTTGTACTAAAAAACAAGTAAGGGTAATTCCTCCTAGACAATAAAATATGTTGACATGCGGAGGAACATATTTACTAGTTATATCATCTGCAATCGCCTGAATCTCAAGACGTTCTTCGAACCAATCATAAACTTTATTGAGATAGGTAAACCAAGGTTACTCCCCCTCCAAGAACTGTATATGAGAATTTCATCTCGTACAGCTCAAACAAAAAAAAATCCAAATACTGATTGAAACGGATATGGAATATAAAGTTTTAAACTTCTCTCATTCAATATTATTTAAGGATATGAAAGAGTCAAAACGCGGAAGCTCTTCTTTGTGGTTAAATGCCAAAAAATCAAGTCAGCTCATACATCTTTATGTTGTGTTGATCGTTACAGGCCTCTTGAATCTTCTAGATTACCTATCTTTATTGTCTTTTTTATTTGGTATTTGTATGTAATGGGAATGCAGATTTCTTCTTGTTTTCTTTATTATTAATAGGAATTCTCTTGTTAAGACCCTACTTAACTAATCAATTGAAACCTCAGATTCATACGAGAACCGCGATAATTCAATGAAACCTTCAAAGTCCAAAGTTCACTGAGTGAGAACCATTGGATCATCACTTATTCAATCAAAAAAATAGCTAGAATGATTAAAAACATAAAATACAAAGAAGCGTCTGCCCTTTCATCCAAATAAGAGTTTAAAAGCAGAAAAATATTTTGATTTATTAAAAGATAGAACCGAAAGAAGTCCGGCTACGAGGTCTGAGTATTAAGTATGAATCATAGTTCGAATACTTTGTGATCTATTTGATCTATTTCGTGCTCCAGATACTTGAATCAATATCCGACGAAGTAAAAACATCTTGATAAAGAAGATGACAGACCCCATTCTCTGTACTATCCATAGGGTCAATTCTAACAAGTCACACACTCATATTCCGGAAATATACAATGCAGAAAAAATTTCGCGGTCGAACTACCAAAGGAGAATAGGCTAAAATTTTTAGACCTACATACTTTTTTGTAGCGAACGAAAAGTTAAGACTTCAAGATTCTTCTCAGTCTAATTCACTGAAATTCCATCCAGTAGAACAGAAGAATTATAAATCTCCAAAATAATAGATAGGAATACCGCAAATAGAGCCATTGCAATACCCATTAAAGGGGTCGTTCCCCATCCAGGAGCTACTTTACCATATTCGGAATTCAATGGTTTCAATAACTTCCCTACAGTAGTGCTTCTTGGACCAGATCTAGAACTATCCTCAACAGTTTGTGTAGCCATAAATCTTATTTTTTATTCATTACGATCTGTTGACTTTGTATACTATTCCATTGTAAATAAACGATCTTAGCATAGATCCGTTGGGGTCTTTCAATTCGATAATAATGGAAACAGCAACCCTAGTCGCCATCTTTATATCTGGGTTACTTGTAAGTTTTACTGGGTATGCTCTATATACTGCCTTTGGGCAACCCTCTCAACAACTAAGAGATCCATTCGAGGAACACGGGGATTAGTTGACGCAATCAGTCTCCAAATATTTGGAGACTGATTGCGTCAATGAAAATAATGAAAAATTATTTCATTTTTTTGTTGAAATTTTAGGTGGTTCCCGAAAAAAAATAGCGAAAAAAATTATCCCTAAAGTAGATACTAAGAGAAATGTATAAACCAATGCTTCCATAAATTTGATCGTGGTTTACAATTATAGCTTTCATACCTGTTTTGTTTATGTTTACTTAGGCGTATCCCTCCGGATAAAGAAAGAAAAAGAGTAAAAGAAACGGCAGCGATTTAAATCAAGACTCCTACCTACCGTACCCTACCTATTAAATAAACTCGCAAACAGAAACTAGACGAAAAAAAGCAATGTTGCATCAGACTGCTTGTCTTTTTGTAGTTGGATCTCCAAGTTTTTGGAATGCCCCAAATTCCACTTGAGCATCCAAATCTGGATCAATACCAGCAAAAACATCTCTGAAGAGGGTTCTAGCACCATGCCAAATGTGTCCAAAGAAGAAAAGTAGAGCAAACGAAGCATGCCCAAAAGTAAACCAACCTCTTGGACTGCTACGAAAAACACCATCGGATTTCAAAGTAGCACGATCTAATTCAAAAATCTCACCCAATTGAGCCCGTCTAGCATATTTTTTCACAGTTGCGGGATCACTATAACTCACTCCATTAAGTTCACCGCCATAAAACTCAACAGTTACACCTACTTGTTCGACACTATATTTAGATTCTGCCCTTCTAAATGGGACGTCGGCTCTAACAATTCCGTCTCCGTCTACCAAAACAACCGGAAATGTTTCAAAAAAAGTAGGCATACGGCGTACAAACAGTTCGCGCCCTTCTTTATTTCTAAAGACGGGGTGCCCTAACCATCCAACAGCTATTCCATCCCCATTGTCCATTGAACCCGCTCGGAATAACCCCCCTTTTGCTGGATTATTACCAATATAATCATAAAAAGCTAATTTTTCAGGAATTTTAGACCAAGCTTCTGATACACTTTGATTTTCAGCTAGTCCAGCACTAACTCTTCGATATATTTCTTGTTGAAAGTATCCCTGATCCCATTGATAACGAGTAGGACCAAATAATTCGATGGGAGTAGTTGCAGAACCATACCACATAGTTCCAGCAACAACAAAAGCTGCAAAAAAGACAGCAGCAATACTACTGGAAAGGACGGTTTCAATATTTCCCATACGTAATCCTTTGTATAGACGTTGAGGCGGACGAACACTAAGATGGAATAAGCCCGCTAATATACCCAACGTCCCTGCTGCAATATGATGAGAGGCTATTCCTCCCGGAACAAAAGGGTCAAAACCCTCCACGCCCCACGCCGGATTTACGGGTTGGACCTTTCCAGTGAGTCCATAAGGGTCGGATACCCATATTCCAGGACCATATAATCCTGTTACATGAAATGCGCCAAAACCAAAGCAAGCCACTCCGGAAAGAAATAAATGAATTCCAAAAATCTTGGGCAAATCCAAAGACGGTTTTCCTGTACGTTCATCACAAAAAATTTCTAGATCCCAATATACCCAATGCCAAATAGCTGCCAAGAAGCACAAGCCAGAAAACACGATATGTGCTCCGGCTACCCCTTCGTAACTCCAAAGACCCGGATTCGTTATAGTCCCTCCTGTAATATTCCAACCACCCCATGAATTGGTTATTCCTAAACGAGTCATGAAAGGTATAACGAACATACCTTGTCTCCACATTGGATCAAGAACAGGATCGGAGGGATCAAAAACTGCTAATTCATATAGAGCCATCGAACCGGCCCAACCAGCAACTAGAGCCGTATGCATTATATGAACAGAAAGCAAACGGCCGGGATCATTCAATACAACAGTATGAACACGATACCAAGGCAAACCCATGGAAATACCCCTTTATCAATGAAAAATGGACACTATGTAACTTTATTGCATTGGAAAAAACTATGTTACGGACCCCCCCTTTTTTAGGTAATTATTTCGTAGAAAGGATTAATATTTGTTCGATTCTGTTAGTAATAATGGAACAATTCGATTCATAGGAAAAAAGGGAAGCGGATCTATTCTATATCCGATAAGTACCAATACGCAATGGGGGTTAATCCTATTTTATATGAACCAAGATAGCTATTGTTGTTCATCATTCAGAAGTCCGCTCGTAAAAAATTTCCTTTATTTTGATTCATTCTCTCTTACTTTACTTTTATTTTATATTTGATTTTAGCTTATTCAACTTATGTATTAAATATGATTAATAAAGTAGAAAAAAAGAATAATATTAGTAAAAAATGAAACCCCAGTCTTACGTTTCCACATCAAAGTGAAATAGAGAACTTCATTCTCTTTTTTTCATTTCATGCCTATTGGCGTTCCAAAAGTACCTTTTCGAAGTCCTGGAGAAGGCGATACATCTTGGGTTGACATATAGTGCGACTTGTCAGATATATTGGGCTATATGGGATTTCCCCGTTTTCTCCCTCGATCGAGATATCCTCTGTTTCGCCCAAAAAGATTGATTGAATTATCAAAAATTTGTAACGCAAAAAATAAAGTGGAATTAAATGCAGGGAGTATTTAGATTGATATTAGATTATCAAAATTTTTTTATGGTTTACGTGATCGGACTAATAAAATTCAGTATCCAGGCTCCGTTTAGCAAAAACCCAATTGATAATTAATATATAATATTTTTATAATTACTACTTATATGATATGCAAATATGATATGCAAAATTATGATAACAAATTCTATTAAAAAACACAAAAAATTGAAACAGGGTTATCTAAAACTGTTGATAAAATCAAAAAATATAATTAAAAATTTGTTCACTATTTGACAGAAGACATGTGAAAGAAATTAATTGAAAAAAAAAAGAAGGAGTAGTAAAAAAAAGACGCGGTATTTGGTTCATTTGTCCTATATGTGCAAATCAAAATCGGGCAAATTTTTCCTTTTACTCGGGGTAGAGCATAAACCTAAAAAATAGAATAAAAAAAGGACGAAGCCCGTTCAGGAACAAGAAAAAACCATCGCTATTTCAACTGAATCTCGATGAAAAAAAAATATCAATGAATCCAGTTAGTCTGAAAGGCCTAATCAGTTTTTTTATTATAGGATTCTAATATCTAATACAAGGGGCCAAAACTTTTTTTTCTTTTACTTTTAAAAATAAAAAGGGAGCAAGCCCTTCCCTTAGAAGTTAGAAAGAAAAGCCTTCTATGAAAAAAAGGGGTGGGAGTGAACACATTGATTTTTTCACAATTTTTGTTGAACCGTATGCATCAAAAGGTGCTTGTACGGCTCCTAAGGAATAAAATTTTATCCTAATCAACCGACTTTATCGAGAAAGATTGTTTTTTTTAGGCCAAGAGGTTGATACCGAAATCTCGAATCAACTTATTAGTCTTATGATATATCTCAGTATAGAAAAGGATACTAAGGATCTTTATTTGTTTATAAACTCTCCTGGTGGATGGGTAATATCTGGAATGGCTATTTATGATACTATGCAATTTGTGCGACCCGATGTACAGACAATAGGCATGGGATTGGCCGCTTCAATAGCATCCTTTATCCTAGTCGGAGGAGCAATTACCAAACGTATAGCATTCCCTCACGCTTGGCGCCAACGAGTTTTTTTATTTTCGAGAAAAAAATACTATGCCTTCGCCATCGGAAATATGAATTAGTTAAGTAATAATAGCATGGCACTTCGAATTTGATATAAAATTTTTTGATTCAAAAAAATTAGATTATATATTGAAAGAGTAGTATGAGATAAGGAAGGGGTATTTCAAATGATATCTTACCTATTCGGGCACATCTCAGCGTCACAAACTTTGTTTTCACACCGGAAGCTTATAAAAAAAAAAAAAAAAAAACTTTGGGATTGCTTAATCATAGACGAATAAAAAAAAAAATGATATATATAAAGCAACGGAACCATCATAGTATTTTTTTAACTCCTACAAAAAAGAAGGATGGTAATTGGATCATTTATGGATCTGTGTATAATACAACCTATATTTTTTTTCTTTCGCCGAAAGGTCAAAAATGTAAATTCCATTGTGGAGCCGTATGCAATGCACACAAAAAGCCTGTACGGTTATTCAAATTTCTCTGTTTTTTTGGTTCTCTCGCCTCATTCTGCGAAATCGAAGAACCTTTTCTATTATATCATCAGGGTAATGATCCATCAACCCGCTAGTTCGTTTTATGAGGCGCAAACGGGAGAATTTATCTTGGAAGCGGAAGAACTACTAAAAATTCGCGAAACCATCACAAGGGTTTATGTACAAAGAACGGGCAAACCTATATGGGTTGTATCCGAAGACATGGAAAGGGATGTTTTTATGTCAGCAACAGAAGCCCAAGCTCATGGAATTGTTGATCTTGTAGCGGTTCAATAAGAAATAGGAGCGATTTCATGCAAATCTACAATTGCTAATTTGATATCTTTTTAAATTAAAAGTTTAGTTTCATATTCTCTTCAATATTAACAAAAATATATATTGAAGAGAAGTAATTCATAATTAGCCGGTTAGAACCAATCTAAACCAGCCCATTATTTATATGATTCCGTATGCCAACCATTAAACAACTTATTAGAAATACAAGACAGCCAATCCGAAATGTCACGAAATCCCCAGCGCTTCGGGGATGCCCTCAGCGACGAGGAACATGTACTCGGGTGTATGTGCGACTCGTTTAGATCATAGACTGGACTGAGACACAAAAAGTCAATTCTTTTTGAAATATCAAGGATCAGTACCTGTGAATAAAATAGAATGGAGGAACTGGATTCATTATTTAAAAAAGATAGATCGTTCATATCTTCTATTGTGTCTGAAACTTATGGTTTCCATTGGTGCAAATCCAATCAACTCCATTTTTTAGAAAACCCCCAATGATAACAAATGGTTATTCATTAAGCGGGGGAAATTCCATTTTTTATTAAAAAGATTCCACTCTTGAAAGAAAAGAACGGACTAACAGGGTAAACGAAAAAATCAATTTTCAAAATGAAATACCGTTACTGTATAAAGTGGATCTCATTGTGAAAGACCTATTACTGGAATATTCATGGGGTAGAGCCAAAGAATGTGAATTGTACAAGTTACCCATAGTATTGATTAATTAAAAGAAGGAGCTCCGGTGTATAGAGAGGACCTCACCGTTTTCGAAGTAACCATAGAAACGAAGGAACCCACTATTTATCCATTTCTATTTACTACTTTTTATAGTTATTTTTTTTTTATATCAAGTATCAAGGCAATTTCTCCTTTCAAAGCAAAGGAAAATACCTAGCAAAAAATAGTGGTCGGGAAGGTTAGATTAGCAAAAGCCATTGGAATTTTTTTTATACATTGGAATAATTCGTTTGGTTATTAATGACTAGTAAAGAGGAAAAGAATAACGAAAAAAAGAATTAGTTATTCATCAAAGTTTGATTTATTCAATGACTAGAATTAAACGCGGGTATATAGCTCGGAGACGTAGAACAAAACTTCGTTTATTTGCATCAAGCTTTCGAGGGGCTCATTCACGACTTACACGAACTATGACTCAACAGAGAATAAGAGCTTTAGTTTCGGCTCATCGGGATAGGGGTAAAAGAAAAAGGGATTTTCGTCGTTTATGGATCACTAGACTAAATGCTGTAATTCACGAGACGGGGGTATTCCATAGTTATAATCGATTCATACACAATCTGTACAAGAAGCAATTACTTCTTAATCGGAAAATACTTGCACAAATAGCTCTATTAAATAGGAGTTGTCTTTATACGATTTCGAATGAGATCAAAGAATAAGGCGATTGGAAGAAATCCACTAAAATATTTGAAATAGAGTTCTAAGGAGAATGAGCTCGGGGAAGGTAGAGTAGAAATTAGTATTAGAAAAAAAGTAATCAAAACAAAAGGAGGGTATATAGTCGCTAAAAAAAGAGTTATTCTTTTTCTTTTTGACGATTCTTTTCTTTTTTTTTTTTTTTTTATGACAGACACAGCCGTAACAATCAAATTTTGATTCTTGATTGGAGTTGTCGAACAAAAAATTAACCTTTTTTTTAATTCCTTCAGATTGGAATTGTTATTCAATTGAAGAATAAGTCTATTTTTTTCTGATTCTAAGGCTAGTAGTTCTAGGGGTCGACTCACTTCTTTCAAATTGTTTTTGATTATTAAGAAAAGGTAACAAAGATAAAATACGAGCTTGTTTTATAGCCATAGTAATTAATCGTTGTTGTTTTAAAGTCACTCTATTCACCCGTCTAGATAATATTTTTCCTTGTTCACTAATAAATCGACTAATTAAACTCATGTTTCTATAATCAATTCGATCCCCCGATTGGATCGGGGGCAAACGCCTACGAAAAGATCGCTTGGATTTAGTAAAAGGTCGCTTAGATTTATTCATAATTTTTTATTCCTTATCTCTAAAATCCTATTTTGATCGGATGAAAATAAAAACAATTTCTATTTCTATATTTCTATATAGAATAGAATTAAGAATATAGGATTCGATTTCTTTTTATTTGTTTATATTTATATATATGTAATAATATATTATTATAGAATATAGATACTATCATTATTCCTGTTCTTAAAATAAAAGTTGACATACAAGCACTTAATTTGATCTATTTCTTGATTTCCCCGTGAATTGTATGTTTAAAACAAAAGGGACAAAATTTTCTCAATTCCAATCGACTAGGGGTGTTATGCCGATTCTTTTGGGTAATATATCTAGAAATTCCGGCTGATTCTTTCTTAATATCATTTCGAACGCAACTGGTACATTCCAAAATAATTGTGACTCGAACATCTTTACCCTTGGCCATGAAACCTCCTTTGGATTTATGATTCACCCCAATCTTCTATTTTCATTTTAGGATCCAGAAAGAACAAGAACCAAAAAAATAGAAGCTGTTAACTAAAAAAATTTTCTGAAATATTTGGTTGCAATGAATATTAATTAGTAATTAAATAAAAAAAAAATAATAAGCAATACAATGATTTTTTGAAAACTATATTTAAAATCTTTGTACAGGATTTTTTTAAGTATCTCATAGTATACTCTTTCTCTAGCAACACCTTTTTTGTTCTATATACTAATTGAAATTGAATTGGATTCTGAACCCTCCTTTTTTATGACCTTTTGCCCCCCCCTTTTTTTCGAATTATTTTTTTAGAATAAATTTGAAAAAGGGGGGGATAATGAGTCCCCGATCGTTGATCGTATCTCTAAAATTTTTCACCCTTTATAATGGTAATAACTAGAATGAAAAAAAGGGAAATGTTAATGCATCCGGAAATAAACGATTAATCTCTATTAATAAACCTGCTAACGAACCGAACCATAGAGTACTTAATACCGGTGCTACGGAAAGATATGTTTTTAGATCTCGCATTTGAAATCCTCCTTCTTTCTTCTTTATTGTATTACAATATATATAGTAATATATATAACTACATATGTACATGTAGTTAGGAAGTTCTTGTATTTGTATACGTAACCCCCCCCGTTTTCAAAATTAGAATTGAAATATTGTCTACTAGAACGATCTTATAGATTCCATTTTCAAATGGAAACGCCTTTTTATGTAAAATTAAAATTGAGAGAATTTTCGTCAAAAAAGTCATTTTTTGAATTCTATTTTAATTACATAATATATATGTTTGTTATCTGATAAGAGAAAAAAACAAAGGATGTGGAAAACAAGACAGGAATTCTCTACAATGATACTGTAAACCAATTGAAAGGGATGTAGCGCAGCTTGGTAGCGCGTTTGTTTTGGGTACAAAATGTCACGGGTTCAAATCCTGTCATCCCTAC